CATACTCTCACTCTCATCACCCGGATTGACTCACCGTTCTTAGATGCCTAGATCTCTGCCCATTTGTAGTGTAGTCTATCTACCGCCAAACCATTCTATCATATGCACGGGCTCCTTCCTATATATCTTATATGCCTTATATGCCGAAGAGAGGAAAAGTGTGACGTACAGGCCCCGGCCATTCAATGCCTTTGTGGATCCGGTTCAAAGCAAAGACAGAATTTTGAAAGACGAATTCGGACCACAGCATAGCAAGCACTCACTCCATCTATTCTTTCACTATCTTCTCCCAATAAACTCCTCCTTCTTTTCTTCTAGCATCTCCCGTAGCGGCTCTCTCTTTTTCTGGTTGAAAGTGAAGGCGAAGGAGAGTGCTTTCAGAGTTCGAAAAACTAGTCAAGCCAACTTTGCTCTTTGGGAGTCAGTTTTTTTATTTTAAAATCCTTCAGTGGACTATCAAGTAGTCGATCAAAAAATCCCTTTCTGACTCCGCTTTCTGAGTCGTCCACTAATTCAACTAGATCAAGGCGCCCATCTATTTACTGTTGTCCTCGTCAACGAGGAAGTTCACAATCCTTTCTTTCGAGCAAGCTAACGCTAGTGAATCATGTCTCCTAAGAAATCCTTCGCCTTTAAATTAAAAAAAGGAGGGCTTTTGATTGAGAAATTCCGTCAATCAATGGTGAGAGCTTCCGACTTAGAGTCTTGAGGGAGCTCTCTAGTAAGACTAAGAATCAGAAAGCCAGAAGAAGGAAGATAAGTGAATGGCCGTGAAACTCTCAAGAATGCGCCTAGAATTTTAGGTGTTGATCCAAATCCTGGTCCTATCGATTACTTCATTCCACCCCGGCTTCCTTAGAACCAGACACTTCGTACCTAAAGGACCAGACTCTTTCACTCCTGGGAATGTACCATATTTTTTATATAAATTGAACAGAAGGAGCGAATTGCTTTCGTGATGTTTGATAGTAGCGTCCTTAGGATGTAAGCCGACCGAAGTACCTGGCGTGCTACTCTTCCTCAGCCGAAAAAGAAGACTATCGAAAAAAGCTATTCGATTTTGCGACGACCTTTCCTTTGGCTACTGAGCAGTCTGACTTTACTCATTCTCTAATCTCATCTCTAAAATAAGGATGAACCACCGAACCTTATTTATACGAATAAAGAACTGAATTAAAGGTCGAAGAGAAGGAATTAGACACAGAGGGAGGAAAAAGAGGGGGGGCATGAAGCGAGTAGCCCTTTCGTGATAGAATTCCTCTTCTTGTTGACCCTAATGGTGTGACCTTGGTTTCATCCCTTTGGCAAATCAAGCCATCAGGTGGGGGGTAGCCTAGAAGCAAGCACAGGCCTTACCTTCCGCCTTGTGGAAATTCCGCACCACGTAAAAAACCTTCGTATAGTGACGACTTAGCTACTTGTGTTTGAATTTCACAGTTGAAAACTTTCTTTCTTCTTTATTAAATAGAGAATCTCGTACATAAGAAAAGAAAGAATAATCTCAAGCCTAACCTTCCCTTCCCTATCGCCAGACTCGCTTGAACGGAGTCTATAAACCGACTAACAGAAACAATCATTCTATTCTCTCTTAATTTTAGGAGTTCCTTCGGACCCTTGCGATAACCTTTCATCCGAGTCTCTTTTGCTCTCTTTATGATTTAAGGCACCCCTTTGCTTAACACATCTACTTCGAAGTGGGATAGAGATAATGAGCTCTGTGAGCTACTCTTTCTTACATTTCGAATCTTCTTATTGATATCTGTACTATGCATACAAGAATATGTGGTAGCCATCTATTTCTGCTTCCTTTCTTTCATACTTTGAAAAGTCGTTTTTATAATTACTTATTCAAGGTAATTAAATAGTGGCTGAGTCAACAGCATCAGGATGCTGATTCCGCCTTCATTCATTCTGCTCGGGCGGTCTTCTTCCTCAAGTTGGTTATCCGTATCGGTGAAATTACTCTATCTTTAACACATACGCTTCCGATAGATAGTACTACCGATGGCAGGGAAAGCAGACTGAGATAGCGATACCAAGCCTAGCTTGAAAGAGATCGATCACAGGCATATGGTGAACCATACCGAGAGAAATGAACCATACCGAGAGAAATGAACCATATCGAGCACAGGTCTCACTCTACAAGTTCAGTTCGATGAGCTCCTAGCGGACCTGCGCCTACTATCTACTTAGTGTGTGTGCTAGGGAAAGCAAGCCGAGCAATTCTCACTCTGTCCGGTGACCAAGAAAGCTTAAAGAATGCCGTAAAGTGATCACAGAACCTTCATATCGATTCGCCACGTGAAAGCGGGGTTAAGGTATGGGTAAGGCAGGAAAGACTGGCGCCGAAGGATATGTTTTGAAAAAAGAGATCCGCAGGCAAAAGTCTTGAAGAAAGGACTGACTGAAGGAAGGAACAGACTGTAGCAAAAGCCGAAGGAGATGCAAATGCAGTTCCTTTAGGTTAGCCATCTTCTTCTTAGTATTAGTCAGAATGGGA